TATACCTAGTATCTGTTGATACGAAGTATTCCGGCGATCCCCACGATCCGAGTCCAGGCTGTTGGAATTGGAATAGGTTCGGCGGCGGATCACGAAATCTTGGCGATCTTCTCTATCTAATGAATGAGGAGTCCGCTTTGAAATCGTCCGCCCTGCACCCACCCCCGAGTATATGCTTCGACAGGAATCACACAAGGGTAAATTGATACAATAGAAACCTCTGGTAAAATAAAATGCCCGCCCGTAACCCAACAGATAAAGTACATTACATAGTCCGTTTTAGGGATTGGCGACTTCCCCATTCAGTGACTTTGGCACTGGACGTTCCCAAAATGGGTACTATCGGGTCGGGTGAATTAGATAATAGACGTCTGTTGGCATTCCAGCCTTCCTTCTCCTTTCAGGGCCTATCCGAAAGGGAATCCAGTACCTCTAGGTCGTGAATATCTGAATAGGACGAACCGGCCCCCGTGGATATCTTTGCTTCGGAACAAAATAATTAGAATTAAGCTCGGTCAACTGGAATGGATCTTCTCAATTGGAAGATCTCCTATATGGAGAATACACATTCCAATTGAGAAGATCCATCGACCTGAGACGAAGAGAAAGGTCTATCTATTTTATTTAGTTATTCAGTTAAACCAATGCTTCGTTATTGGAGCAGATAGCAACAACCATTTCATCGGACATGCGTCTTTTTTATTTTCCAATGGATTTACATGTTTCATTAATGGAAATTGTTTGGTGTAGTGAATAAGAGGCTCCGCTCTGGTTGTTCGCCGTTCAAGAATTCTTGTTTAGACAGTTCATACCATCCATACAGAGTGTTTTGATCTAAGATTTCAATTCTTCCATGTTTCAGCAGTAGCACCATGGAGCTAAGGTCCAAAATATGGAATAAACAAGTGTTTCCACGACCCTGCCACCCGGTCAATTCTGTTCCACTTAATCCCCCTTTCATGGCCACATATCTTTCCGGCTAAGGAATGGGGAATCCTTCTCCTGTTATACTTACACGAATCGCATGTTTCATTTCTTCCGGGAAAATCCATCTCTTTCTAAACAATGCCTTTATCATTTGATCCAATAGCGTTCCGTTAGATAGGAACAGATTTGATAAATACCGGTAACTCTCGGATCGAGTCTTAGAATGGAAAGATCCCTGAAAAATTGAACTATTGGTTCTAATGGGTCTAAAATGTCTCTGGCGATAAATCAACAATTCGAATCGCACCTTATTCTGATTCTGAGTCCAGAGGAACCAGCGTGCGCGGAGAGATTTGGGAGTATCTCGTCGGGGAACATAAGGTTCCTCGGGCTCTGGCTCTGGCTCTGACTCTGAATCTGACTCTGACTTTGACTCTGACTCTGACTCTGACTCTGGCTCTGACTCTGGCTCTGACTCTGAATCTGACTCTGGCTCTGAATCTGAATCTAACATCTCTTCATCTGCAAAGAGTTTTCGACGTAAGACCTTAAGGACCGGATCTCGGAATATGAAAACGGATGGCTCTGGAGGGTTCCAAATGAATTGGCTTATTCGAAAAAAGCCTTTTTCTCTGAAAAATCTATTTCGTACCCAGTACCGCGCGATTCTCTCCCAAAAGAAAAGGAGCGCTTCCTCATCCCCCTCATCCTCATCTTGTTCTTCGGAATATTCCTCTCGTGCACGGGCCAGCATCGTTTGGAAGAGCTCAAAATAATCCAGTTCAGGCTCCGCTTCACGAGGCCACCTGTCCAAAAATGACTTGGCCCAATAGGGAAATTCCAATTCATCGGTCCTTTCGAAAAAATCAAATAGATTGAAACCAGGGCGCCATATTCTAGGAGACCCAATTATGTTATGGAATAAACGCGCCTCTGCCCTATTCAGATTCAGGAGGAGGGATCTTCCTCCTTCCCTGTCTACAAACCTCGGGCCGTCATCTTCTTCAAATTCAAACTCCGATCCGCCTTTTTCTTCAAACCCCGATTCGCCTTCTTTTTCATCGAGAAATTTCCGATCAACGATACAACAAGATCCATTTTGCATCATATCTAACGGATTCCTTGGTTCGGACCGAAGAAGCAATGTCACTCGATCATTATCAAACTGACTGCAATCTTTTTCTGTCCGTGAGGATCCCACCAGAACGACTTCTAGTTCTAATAGGCCATTAACTAGAGCAGAATCCTCCCGACCGAATTTAAAGAAAGCGACGCGCCTTCGATCACGGGGTTTGAGTGTAGACCAAGTATCTTGAGCGACCGATCCGGCAGAAAAACTCAAAAGATAAAGAAGTATCGTTAATCTCTTCATGCTCATTTCAAGTTCGAAGTACCATTTGTACAAATAAGAATCCCCCGCCAAAAGGAGGTTTCTAATTAGAAAGATAGATATAGGATCTATGGGGTAATTACTTAAGCAATAACCTAGAAGTACATTATGTGCAACAGCCCTTCCTATCTGATAGAAAACGACCCCATGACTCCCAGCCGGTCTTACCCGGTATCGATGCTCCCAAATTGGTCTATGAAGAGCGAGTCTAATTGTATTAGTGTCTATAATTGATTTCTTCTGTGAAAGACTAATTAATTGGGCCTCATTGGTAAGTGCTACAAGATCTCGTGCACAGGGATCTATGGTTATGGACCCGAATCCGTTAGTATGGAACTTTTCCAAGTGAAATCCCTTAGTATTGGAAAGAATGAAAAAGTTCTTTCGCCGTTGTGAAAGAAGAGGCTTTCGCATCTTAATGCATGTATTGAATTTATTCGTAGCTATTAGACGGGGATCCACTTTTTTGGGAATATGAGTCGAAGCAATAACAAGAAAATTTCTAGTGGAACCTCTTTCACAATCTCCGTAGATATAGTTCTCTAATAGACCGAGGGATAAGTAATTCGACTCCTCCACAGACATATCATGAATGTTTGGAATCCATATTATGCAATGGGACATTGCTTTTGCGAATTCTAATCGAATTAATTGTAATTGAAAGGTGGCATCAAACGGGTCATTCTTTTCTGCTGTCGCCGCTTTATATATAGGTGGCGCTTCCATCATAGTTACCCACAGCCCCATATCAAAATCAAAGTCAGCACCGATATCGCCAATATCATCAAAATCGTCATCATCAAAATCGTCATCATCAAAACCATCATCATCAAAAAGATCAAAAAAGCCGTCCTCAAGCTCATACATCTCATCATCGTCAGTTAGAAAGTTGTCAGGCTCGGCATCCCGAAACTCGTCCGTAAATAACATAATGAAAGGAAAATAGGAGTTTTTCGCTAGGTATTTGACCAAACAGGATCGTCCAAGTCCTTTAGAACCTATCACTAAAATATTCCTAGAAGGGGATAGGACTGAGCGAAACGAAAAGAGTATTGGTCTTGCGTGAGGATGAGATATGAAATGAGAACTATGAGTCCCACACGAGGTTTGTAAATAAGCGAGTATCTGATAATGAGCAAGGAAGATCCGTTTTTCTGCTAAACAGGATCTATTGAACTCATAATTCATTAGATACTTTTTATGAATGTCAACTAAGCATCGTAAGTAAATTGATCCCGGTTGTTCAGTCATTTGATAACCATAGTCGTTTTTTGATAAATGATCACTATGAGTATGAGTCAGACTCAATAGAATTTGATCTATCCTTTTTTTTGTCGTTAAGGTGAAGAAATGAGCCAAGAATTGTTCTTCTTCCTCATCAGCATCAATCCATTCACTGTTCTCAAACAACCAGGATTCTGTTTTATCATCAATCCAATCAACGTTCACGAGTGACCAAGATTCTATTTGCTCAGAAAAAAAATCACCGTTCTTGTTCTTTTTTATTTTTATTATCAATGAATGGATCTCTTTACTTGTACGACTTAGATGGCTCGTATTTCTCGAAAAAGTGATTCGATCGGTGGGATTTGGTAGAATACTGATGAGATAGCTAAGAAAATAGTTCTTCCTAGGACGTATGAATTTGACCCCATAAGCGGGACCACCACCCGATAGCATGTTGCCGCCAGAAACATAAACCAGTATTTCTCGCAGAAAATCTACTAATTGTTCCAGAGCAAGTAGAAAGAGAGTCTTTAAGCAGAAAAAATTCAGTTTATATTCATATTCATATGTAGGATACTCACCCAGAAGGTTTCGCAACTCAATCCCGTATGATAGAATCATAAAAGGTTTGATCCTTTCTAACTCTGTCTGTAACTCACTAGAGGCTCGGGAAACAAAGAGAAGATGTGTACAAACGAGATATCCAGCAACAAGAAGAAGGAAAAAGATTGAATAGAGGAACTCCTGAGCATTTGGTAATCTCAGATGTGTCCATATCCATGGAACGAGTGACTCATGATTTCGATGAATCATTTCTTCGGACAGAAGAAGATTCTGTAAACACTTCCTCGAAATCTTCCTTATCCGATTCCATCGTGGAAGAATCAACCGACAGTTTTTCCGCATAATATCATGAAAAGTGGATACATAATTTTGACTTATTAGTATTATCGGCAATGGGCCTGAAAAAGTATCTAAAAGGGTGAATTTTAGATATTTGAACCCTGTCGAAGTAAAGAACCATGGCATATATGTTTGGAACAGATTCCATTTTTTTGAGAGATATAAAAAAGCACTATCTCGTTGAAAGGTTCTATACATCCGCTCTTTCTCAACGCATTTCTTTCGACAAAGACTCCGTCTTTTCTTCTTTCCTGATGGTAAATCTTTCTCATAATATGGAGTGTGAATCAAACCCATGTTTGGATTGAAACTGAGATACTGATGCAAGTTTTTTCCTTCTGCTGAATCAGATAGATTCATATCTGAAAGAGGCTGACAATAAGTTCTTTCAAAATTGACTATTTGTTCCTCCGTTAGAGGTGTTCCAGAAATGTCTGCGATCGAGTAAATAGCTCTACGAACGAATGAATCGGATCGAATTGGAAAATGAAAAGATTTGTACAAGTTATACGTTTCGCCCCTACTTTGCGGAAAATCGTCAGGTATGAATATGTCAGATACTTGTGACTCGATTGGAGAAATAGTCTCTCTCTCCAAAAAAACATGTTTTTTTTTACCGACGCACAAAGAAAATATTTTCTTGCGAATGAACAAGATATTGAGGAATTGTCCATATGTAAGATCATAATTATTGATACGAGTTCTTTCCACATAAAAAGGGAATCTTTTGTTACAATAGAACCAGAAGTGATGTGGATTATTCAAGAATCGAAGTCGATTTGCTTTATAAAAAGAAGATATCAATGAACTTCTATAAAATGGTTTCACGGGATTCAGCCAATTGTCTCGATCGCGGGATATCATTGAGAAATAGGAATCAGTGTTATCAAAGGATTTCCTGCGATTATTTCTAGTATGGAATGAGTCAATCACCCACTTTGGTATCTTATTGAACAAAAATGGTGATATTGTTCCTCCATTGATCAAGAATTTCGATCTTTGGGAAGTCTCATGATCATCCAATAAGAAGGGTTTCAACTTATTCAAATGAACGATTTGAACACCTATTGATTCTAACAACTGATTGCAGAGTTGATCATTCGGACCCTTCAATTCATAGATGTGGATCTCGGACCTATGAATGGGGGCATCCCCGATACTCACAAGGAAAAAAGGAAGTGGCTTGGACAAAAAGAAACGAAGTATCTTAGACAAAAAGAAACGAAGTATCTTGGACAAAAAGAAACGAAATGACTTGGGCAAATCTTGTTTGTCGATAACCTCGGACCAATCAATCGAATATTGATGAAATTGATTAATACGCAATCGATCGAACACTACTTGAAAACGGTGCTTCTGTTCAGAAACGAAATGTTCCAAATGTTCCTGGAAATTCTTGCTCCCACCGGACCATTTGTATCTATATGCATTAGGATCCCGATTCATGGACCTCTCGGTTCGAAAAATAAGAGGATCGAGCCATTTCTTCTGATTTTTTTTCAAATTCGATAAATGTTGGTTGATCGTATATTTTATTATAGTTAGATAATTCAGAGTATCATTTCCGATTTGATCCCTTTGAATTCCATATTCGAAGTTGCGATCGGATCTATTCATTAAAAAGAATCGATTCGATACATTTCTTATGTACCCATAGGTGCTATATTGGATTTGAATCAGATTTCGGATCAATCTATATTGATTGACTGCCTCCATTATGTTGTTGCTAGCAAATACCACTCTTTTTGGTTTTGGATCTTTCAAATCATTCCCGCGTGAGATCCGGACCGATTTTTTTCTGATCCTTCGATAAAAAGATTCATTCTCTTCATCAAAAATAGGAGCTAGAACCCATAAAGATTTCTTTTTCGATTCATCCCTGGAGTTGAATACCGCATTCAAGAATTTTTTTTGATCCAATCCGTAGGAATCAATAGAAAGGGCAAATCCCTTATGATACACCAGATCCGGCTCGGTTATTGATAGAGTGAATAGATCTGCCATTTCTTGAAATCTCTCTTCTGATTCAAAATCGCGGTGTAACGCGTATCCCCCTTTGTTCCGGTCATGGAATAGATGAAATAAATCCAAAAATGGATTTTTGTTCAAGAATGAAATCTTATTGGAACTGTCCATATCCGGTTCATCCTTCGGAACCATATCACATTTCGGATCTGATGAAATAGGATAAATTGAGACGGTATTTTGTAAATACCTAATTCTCTTGAATATATCAACCATTTCTCTATTTACCGATCCCCTGGAAGGGACAAAAGAAACACCTTGTTCTTTCTTCAAGAATTTCTGATCTCTAGTGGACCTCTCAGTAGGATTCGAACCCAGATGAAGTTCTGACCATCTGTCAGAGAAAAAAGAACGAATTGGTCTTGTAGGATTCCCAAGAAATTCTTCGATTTCTCCCGGAAGCAGATGATTATTCATCTGCTTCTCACGTTCCGCGAATAGCCGGGACATTGAGGAATATCCAGAAAGGCATTCCGGGAATCGATCTGATTCTATCTCTGTTCGTTCCGTTTGAAGAAAGGAAGGATCCCAAAGAATCGATCTTTCTTTTAGTTGCTGAATCTCTGTTTGATTGATCAATGTGTGATATCCCGAATCCTCATTACTAATGGAATCGAAAGGATCTCTGGATTGATCAGAAGATCCTTTCGATTGGCTAGAATCCGTTACTTGAACGAAAATAGATTTTTTAGAACCATATTGAATATTTGACGATACATTCCGTACCCTGCTAAAAAACCGATCCTTGTTTACCAACCACACATTGTCTAACCAAATCCAATTCTCTCTCGATACATTCCTCAAAAAATCCGATTCGTGCTGATTCTTCCCCCAACTAACGAAGAGATCTTGGCGGAATTGCCACATATGAAATTGAGCACAATTTTGCAAAGAAATACCCCACTTGTTTCTCGCGAAGAGATGGGAAACATGCTCAATATCGTTTGATTGAATAATTGCCTCGGCTCCTTGTTGTTTGAAGAAACCCTCCACTTCAATTGGTCTTTTTTCCCAAAAAGCAGACATGA